TCGCAGCTATTAGACCGGGATCCACTTTTTTGGGAATATGAGTCGACGCAATAACAAGAATATTGCTATTGGAGGATCTTTCACAATCCCTGGAGAGATGGTTCACTAATAGACCGAGGGATAAGTAATTCGACGCATCCAGAGACAGATCATGAATGTTTGGAATCCATAGTATGCAAGGAGACATTGCTTTTGCTAATTCGAGTTGAAAGGTGATATAAAAGCGGTCTACCATATCCACCTCCTCATTCGTCATAGTTAGCAGCTCCCCATCAATATCCTCACTATCCTCACTATCATCAATATCCTCAATATCCTCACTATGATGAGTATGATGAGCACCACTATTATCAAAAATATCCTCACCATCACTATCATCATAAATATCCTCAAAAAATTGAGGCCTTTCATCCAGGAACTTGTTCGGAACTACTGTAATGAAAGGAAGATAGGAGTTTGTCGCTAGGTATTTGACCAAATAGGATCGTCCAGTTCCTATAGAACCTATCACTAAAATACCCCTAGAGGGGGATAGGCCTAAGCGGAGTGAAAAGGGTTTTCCATGAGATGGGAAATGAAAACTATTAGCCCCAAACGAGGTTTGTGAATAAGTGATTGTCTGATAATGCGCAAGGAATACTCGTCTTTCTGCTAAAGAGGGTCTATGAAACTCATAATTCATTAGATACTTTTTATGAATGTCAACTAAGTATCGTAAGTAAACCGATCCTGGTTGTTCAATCATTTGATAACTAGAACCATTCTTTGATAAATGATCACTATCAGTCAGACTCCATAGAATTTTATCAATCCTTTTTTCTTTCCTTAAGATGGAGAACTGAACCAAGAATTCTCTTTCGGCATCATCAATCGAATCAGTATTCGCGACCCAGGATTCGATCTTATCATCAATCCAACCACTGTTCACATTTTTTCTTTTTCTTAGTAATGAATAGATCTCTTTACTTGTACGACTTAGATGTCTCGTATTTCTCGAAAAAGTGATTCGATTGATGGGATTGGGTATGATACTTAGGAAATCGATGATATCAATGAGATTGATATTCCAATATTTCTTCTTAGAAGGTATTGATTTGACCCCATAAGCGGGACCACCACCCGATAGCATCTTGCCGCCAAAAGCCCGTATTTCTTCTAGAAAATATCCTAAAGCAGCTAGAAAGAGATTCTTTAACCAGAAAGAATTCAGTTCAGATGTAGGATACCTATCCAGAAGTTTTCGCAACTCAATCATGTATGATGGAATCATCAAAGATTTGATCTTTTCCAACTCTGTCTGTAACTCCCTAGAGGCTCGGGAAACAACGAGAAGATGTCTACGAACGATATATCCAGCAACAAGAAGAAGGAAAAGGATTGAATAGAGCAACTCCCGAACATTTGGTGATCCCGGAAATTCCCATATCAATGAAACGGGTGACTCATTATCTCGACGAAGCATTTCTTCGGACAGAAGAAGATTATGTAAACACTTACTCGAAATCTCGCTTATCAGATTCCTTTGTGGAAGAAGAATCTCCCGCAATTTGTTCTGAAGAATTGGCCATGATATATCTATATCTAATCTATCTATAATATCTTCAAAAAGGGATAACAATTTTTGACTGCTACTTAGTATCGCTATCCTCAATAGGTCTGAATTATATACTTTTTTGAAAGTATCTAAAAGAATGAAATTGAGATATTTGTACCCTGTCGAAGTAAAGAACCATGGCATATATGTTTGAAACATATTTGAGAGAGTTGAAAAAGCACTATAGGTTCTATACATCTGCCCTTCCTCAACGCATTTATTTAGATAAAGACTCCGTTTTTTCCTCTTTTCGGATGGTAATAAATATTTCTCAGAGTCAATCAAACCCATCTTTGAATTGAAATTGAGAAACTGATGCAAGTTCTTCCCTTCTGAATCAGATGGATTCATATCTGAAAGAGCTTGACAATAAATTCTTTCAAAATTGACTAATTGTCCCTCTCTTAGAGGTGTTCCAAAAATGTCTGCGATCGAGTAAAGAGCTCTACGAACGAATGGAGCGGATCGAATTGGAAAATGAAAAGATTTGTCCAAGTTATCCGGTTCGGCACCACTCGGCGGAAAATTCTTAGGTATGCATATCTTAGATACCTGTGACTCGATCGGTGAAATAGTATCTTTTTCCAAAAAAACATCTTTTTTTTTACCGACGTGCAAAGAAAATATTTTGTTGCGAATGAAAAAGATATTGAGGAATTGTCCATACGTAAGATCAACATTATTGATAGGGGTCCTTTCCACATAAAAAGGGAATCCTTTGTTACAATAGAACCAGAAGTGATGTGGATTATTCAAGAATCGAAGTCGATTTGCTTTATAAAAAGAGGATATCAATGAACTTCTATGAAATGGTTTCACGGGATTCAGCCAATTGTCTCGATCGTGGGATATCATTGAGAAATAGGAATCGGTCTTCTCAAAAGATTTCCTGCGATTTTTTCTAGTATGGAATGAGTCAATCATCCACTTCGGTATCTTATTGAACAAAAACGGTGATACTCTTCCTCCATTGATCAAGAATTTCGATTTTTGGGAAGTATCATGATCATCCAATAAGAAGGGTTTCAATTTATTCAAATGAACGATTTGAAGACCTATTGATTCTAACAACTGATTGAAGCGTTGATCAGTTGGACCCTTCAACTCATAGATGTGGATCTCGGACCTATGAATGGGGCTATTCCCGATACTCACAAAGAAAAAAGGAAGTGACCTAAACAAAAAGAAAAGAAGCGACTTGGACAAATTGGACAAATAGGACAAAAGGGGAAGTAACTTCGACAAAAGGAAACGAAGTGACTTAGAAGGATCTTTTTTGTCGAAAAATTCCGACCAATACCAATCAATTTTTTCGATAACCTCAGACCAATCAATTTTTTTTTTGATAACCTCCGACCAATCAATTTTTTCGATAACCTCAGACCAATCAATCAAATATTGATTAATACCTAATCGATCGAAGACTACTTGAAAACGGCTCTTCTGCTCAGAAACGAAATGTTCCAAATCCTCCTGGAAACTCTTGCTCCCATTGGACCATTTGTATCTATATGCATCAGGATCCCGATTCATGGATCTCTCGCTTCGAGAAATAAGAGGATCGAACCATTTCTTATGACTCTTTTTCAAATTCGATAAATGTTGGTTGATCGTAAATTTCCTTTGAGTTCTCTGATTCAGAGTATCATTTCCTATTTGATCCCTTTGAATTCCGTATTCGAAGTTGCAATCGGATCTATTCATTAAAAAGAATCGATTTGATACATTTCTTATGTACCCATGGATGCTATATTGGATTGGAATCAGATTTTGGATCAATCTATGTTGATTGAATGCCTTCAGTATGGTGTTGATAGCAAATACCACTCTTTTTGGTTTTGGATCTTCCAAAGCATTCCCGCAGGAGATCTGGACCCCTTTTTTTCTGATCCTTCGATAAAAAGATTCATTTTCTTCAGAAAACATAGGAGGTAGAACCAATAAAGATTTCTTTGTCGATTCATCCCTGGAGTTGAATACCTCGTTCAAGAATTTTTTTTGATCCAATCCGCAGGAATCAATAGAAAAGGCAAAACCCTTATGATACACCAGATCCGGCTCGGTTATTGATAGAGTGAATAGATCTGCCACTCCTTGAAATCTCTCTTCTGATTCAAAATCGTGGCGCCCCACGTATCCTCCCCTCTTCCGGTCATGGAATAGATGAAATAAATCAAAAAATGGATTTTGGTTCAAGAATGAAATCTTGTTGGAACTGCCCATATCCGGTTCATCCTTCGGAACCCTATCACATCCCGGATTTGATGCAATAGGATGAATTGTGACGGTATTTTGTAAATACGCAATTATCTTGAATATATCAATGATTTCTTTTTTTTCCGATCGCCGGGATGGGACAAAAGAAAGATCTTGTTGTTTCTTCAATAATTTCTGATCTCTGGTGGACCTCTTAGTAGGATTCGAACCCAGATGAAGTTCTGACCATCTGTCAGAGAAAAAAGAACGAATTGATCTTGTAGGATTCCCAAGAAATTCTTCGATTTCTTCCGGAAGCGGATGATTATTCATCTGCTTCTCACGTTCCGTGAATAGCCGGGACATTGAGGAATCTCCAGAAAGGCTTTTCGGGAATCGGTCTGATTCTATCTCTGCTCCTTCCGTTTGAAGAAAGGAAGGATCCCAAAGAATCGACCCTTCTTTTTGAATCTCTCTTTGATTGATCCATGTGTGATATTCCGAATCCTTATTACGAATGGAATCGAAATGATCTATGGATTGATCAAAAGATCCTTTCAATTGGCTAGAATCCCTTACTTGAACGAAATTAGATCTTGTGGAATCATATTGCATATTTGACGATACATTCCATACCTTGCTAAACAAGCGAAAAAACCGATCCTTGTTTATCAACCACACATTGTCTAAGCAAATCCAATTCTCTCTCGACACCTTCCTAAAGAAATCTGATTCGTGCGGATTCTTCTTCCAACTAACGAAGAGATCTTGGCGGAATTGCCACATATGAAATTGAATACAATTTTGCAGCAAAGAAATACCACACTTGTTTCTCGAGAAGAGATGGGAAAGATGCTCAATATCATTTGATTGAATAGTTGACCCAGCTCCTTGTTGTTTGAAGAAACCCTCCACTTCAATTGGTCTTTTTTCACGAAAAGAAGACATAAGATAACAAATCCAGTGTTTCACTAAGATTTCAAATAGCTGTCCCGAATTCAAGTTGATTCTGTTTCGCTTATTTCTCGGAGAAAGACGATCAAACAATTCCCAATCATGGTCCTTGCGGATCCGATCATCCGTATAGGAAACAAAAGAAGACTCCAGATATTTGATATCTTTCTCTTTGAATGAGATCTCAATTACAGCCAGGGTTTCATTAGATATCTTACAAATAGAATCCCTCTTTTTTCCGACCCGGTTCCTCCACCACCGCGAACCCCAGTTAGATTCAGGCATGATACACTTTTTCGTTTTAGTTATTGGGAGAACCCAAGTACTCTCTTTCGGATCCATGAAACAACTCTCAGAGATCTTTTTCCCTTTTGGAAGATACAGGAGCGAAACAATCAACCTATTGATAGACCCAAAAGATTTTTCCAATGGAGCATTTCTGGGTCCAAAGGAATTCCTAGGCAGAAGCCCCATCAAATATAGATTTTTTCTTTCGACCATTTCTCGATTATGCATGCGATAGAGAAGGACCACTACTACAAGCAGTACTAGACCTTTGGTCGTCAATACTGCACCTTTGACTAGACCCTTGATCGTCAGTACTGCCCCTTTGATCGTGAAATACCGATTGCTTCTTGACCCCTGTGAATCGCGTGAGAGTAAACTCCTCCAAATTAGGGGGTCGAAGAGTTTCATAAAACGTTCTTGCTCGAAAAAAATAGAAACGATAGTTCTAACTGAATCGACTTGGGTCCACGAATCTAACAAATCGTGAGAGTTCTTGACCTCTCTTAACATCTCTCTCAATTCGAAGATCCAGGGTTGAAATGGATCTTGTTGTGAAATTTTATGCTTCATTTTGAGTGCCTCCCCATTATAAATATTGAATATAAAGTAAAAGAAAATAGGTTTCCATTTCTTTAGGTAATCTCCGATACGATAGTTCTTTCTTCTATGATATTTCTTTATGATATTTCTTTTACAATATTTCTTTCTTTATTCTATGATAATCCCCCTTATGCATCCATGGCTGAATGGTTAAAGCGCCCAACTCATAATTGGCAAATTTGCGGGTTCAATTCCTGCTGGATGCACGACAACGGGAATGTTCAATACGTCTATTGGAATTGGCTTTGTATCAATGGAATCTCATCATCCATACCAATTCGTTATGTGTTATGTATGGTATATTCATATCATAAGTATAGAAACAGTTAGAGGGAGAATTCTTATCGAAACTGGAACTCATAGGGAAGAAAATAGATTTATGGATAAAATTAAATATGCAGTATTTACAGAAAAAACTGTTCGGTTATTGAGAAAGAATCAATATACTTCTAATGTCGAATCAAAGTCAACTAGGACAGAAATAAAGCGTTGGGTCGAACTCTTTTTTGGTGTCAAGGTAATAGCTATGAATAGTCATCGAATCCCGGGAAAGAGTCGAAGAAGGAGACCCCTTAGAGGGCATAAAATGCATTACAAACGTATGATTATTACGCTTCAAGCGGGTTATTCTATTCCATCTATTAGCTTAGAAAGAAAAGAAATGAATTTCACTCAAAATACTTCATAACACGGCGATACATTTATATAAAACTTCTACCCCGAACACGCGAAATGCAACTGTTGGAATTCAAGTGAAATCCAATCCACGAAACAATTTGATCTCTGGACAGCGTCGTTGTGGTAAAGGTCGTAATGCCAGAGGAATCATTACCTCAAGGCATAGAGGGGGAGGTCATAAACGTCTATACCGTAAAATAGATTTTCAACGAAATAAAAAAGACATATCTGGTAGAATCGTAACCATAGAATACGACCCTAATCGAAATGCATACATTTGTCTCATACACTATGGGGATGGTGAGAAGAGATATATTTTACATCCCAGGGGGGCTCTAATTGGGGATACCATTCTTTCTGGTACAGAAGTTCCTATCTCAATGGGAAATGCCCTACCTTTGAGTGCGGTTTGAACTATTAATTTACGTAATTGGAAGTAACCAATTAGGTTTACGACGAAACCTAGAAATGATCACCCGCCCAAATTGAGTACCTCTACGGGATAGACCTCAACAGAAAACTGAAGAGTAACAACAGCAAGTGATTGAGTTCAGTAGTTCCTTATAGAAAATTATTGACTCTAGAGATATGGTAATATGGAGAAAACATAATTGTTTGAAGCACCGACAGAACCGGAAGCGCCCCTTGTTTCAAAGAGAGGAGGACGAGTTATTCACATTTCATTTGATGGTCAGAGGCGAATTGAAAGCCAAGCATTGAGAATTCGACCCCCGGAGGAAAAGTAGAGATGTCTCCTACGTTACCTGAAATATGTGAAAGTTTTGACGTAATTTGATAGAGTCATTCGGTCTGAGTGCTACATGAAAAACATAAGCCAGATGAAGGAACAGAGAGACCTAGGATGTAGAAGATCATAACATGAGTGATTCGATTCGGCAGATTTTTGGACTCCTTTATCTCAACTCCTATGGTACTTCATCATACGATTTATATAAGATAGGATCCATCTACCTAGATATCATCACATACATCCAGAAAGCCGTATGCTTTGGAAGAGGCTTGTACAGTTTGGGAAGGGATTTTGATTGATCAATAGGAAGAATCTACTTCAACCGATATGCCCTTAGGCACGGCCATACATAACATCGAAATCACACTTGGAAAGGGGGGACAATTAGCGCGAGCTGCGGGTGCTGTAGCGAAACTGATAGCAAAAGAGGGTAAATCAGCCACACTAAAATTACCATCTGGAGAGGTCCGTTTGATATCCAAAAACTGTTCAGCAACAGTCGGACAAGTGGGTAATGTTGGGGTGAACCAGAAAAAATTAGGTAGAGCCGGATCTAAGCGTTGGCTAGGCAAGCGTCCTGTAGTAAGAGGGGTCGTTATGAACCCCGTAGACCATCCCCACGGGGGTGGGGAAGGGAGGGCCCCGATTGGTAGAAAAAAACCCACAACTCCTTGGGGTTATCCTGCGCTTGGAAGAAGAAGTAGAAAAAGGAATAGATATAGTGATAGTTTGATTCTTCGTCGCCGTAGTAAATAGGAGAACATTGAAAATCAAAATTGAAAATCAAATAGGTCTCTTTGTCCTTACAAAATAAAATAAAGTCTTTACAAAAAAAAAGATAGGAGTAAGTAGCCGTGACACGTTCACTAAAAAAAAATCCTTTTGTAGCTAATCATTTATTGAGAAAAATTGAGAAGCTCAACATAAGGGCAGAAAAAGAAATAATCATAACTTGGTCCCGGGCATCTACCATTATACCCATAATGATCGGCCATACAATTGCTATTCATAATGGAAAAGAGCATTTGCCTATTTATATAACAGATAGTATGGTAGGTCACAAATTGGGAGAATTCGCACCTACTCTGACTTTCCGGGGGCATACGAGAAGTGATAAAAAATCTCGTCGTTAATGTTAATAAAGTGAATATAGGTGCTCATCCTTTATTGATGAGAGGTGAACCTTATGATAAAGATAGAACCAGAGGTAGAAGTATACGCCTTAGGTCAACATATACCTATGTCTGCTCACAAAGCGCGAAGAGTAATTGATCAGATTCGGGGGCGCCTCTATGACGAAACACTTATGATACTAGAACTCATGCCGTATCGAGCACGTTATCCGATTTTTCAATTAGTTTCTTCCGCTGCAGCAAATGCTGCTCACAATCGGGGTTTCAACAAAACGTCTTTAATTATTAGTCAAGCCGAAGTGAACGAGGGTACTATTGTGAAAAAGTTAAAACCTCGAGCTAAAGGACATAGTTATCCGATAAAAAGGCCTACCTGCCATATAACTATTGTATTGCAAGATATATCCAAAGAGAGAAAGTTTGCCATATGGTCAAAAAAAGGGGGATGGATATATAAAGAGCTGTTTATAGATATTCAAGAGAGGTATCACTATATGCTATACAATATGATAAATCAGGACAGAATGATATGGGCTAATAGCAAGCGCGAGGCCATATGGGACAAAAAATAAATCCACTAGGTTTCAGGCTTGGTACAAGCCAAAGCCATCATTCCCTTTGGTTTGAACAACCAAAATATTATTTTGAGGGACTCCAGGAAGATAAAAAAATACGGGATTATATTCAGAATTTTTTACAAGAAAATATGAGAATATCCGCCGGTGTCGAGGGAATTGGACGTATAGAGATTCAAAAAGGCATCGACCTGATCCAGGTCATTATATATATGGGATTCCCAAACTTATTAAAAGAGGAGAAATCTCAAGCAATTAAAGAATTACAGAGCAATGTACAAACAATATGTAACTCTCTCAATTCTCTAAACCGAAAAGTTAACATTGCAATAATAAGAATTAAAGAACCTTATGGACACCCTAAAATTCTTGCAGAATATCTAGCCGAACAATTAAAGAATAGAGTTCCTTTTCGAAAGGCCATACAAAAGGCTATTGAATTAACTGAAAAAACAGGGACAAAGGGAATTCAAATCCAAATCGCAGGACGTATTGAAGGAAACGAAATTGCACGTGTCGAATGGATTAGAAAAGGTAGGGTTCCCCTGCAAACCATTCGAGCGAAAATTGACTATTGTTCCTATACAGTTCGAACTATTTATGGAGCACTGGGCATCAAAATTTGGATATTTACAGACGAGCGGTAATGGCCCTTTGATTATCTTTACCTTCTATCCAATCTATCTGGAAATGAAAGAAAGAATGGAACACAAAAATAATGAAGGAGTTTGTTATTTTTTCGTTCAATAAAAAAAAAACAGAGAAATTAGAATTCTTCGAGTCTAATTTGAATTCTAAAGGGGTTTTGAATAAAAAATTGATTGAATTTTTGGTAGAATTGCTATGCTTAGTGTGTGACTCGTTGGTTTTTTTTGAGATTTAGGTTAGGATTAAAAGGGGGACTAGCCCGTAGTATCAACTAATAATTATAGAACTAATATAATAACCAACCCATTGCTTCCTATTATCTGGATCTAAGGAACCAGTCACTATATGATGAATCGATCATATCGTTGTAGCAACTGAAAAAAAAAAAAGATTTTTGACATAAGATACAAAAAGAAATCAATCAGATCAGAAAGTTGTAAAGCAAAAAGGGATACGGATAATATGGAAGGGTGAGAGAAAAAAAAAAAAAAAGAAAATATTAATGATATATAATTCCAATATGATGTATGGTCTATGAATCATCTCATAAAAAAAAAGGCAATGTAATAAAGCATAGATATAGATTCGTCCAGAATTAGTAATTAGATTAGATGCATGCATCTAATTCATAAGAAAAAAAAAAAAGAGCCCCGAGTCAATAAAGACTGAGGAGATTGGCTCAGGAACAAATGAAATTAGAAGCTCTATTGCAAAGTTTGGACCTAGCCATTAATTGAGAAGCGGTGGGAACGACAGAACCTGTGACTCCAAAGGATTCTATTGAAAACGAATCCTAATGATTCATTGGGTGGGATGGCGGAACGAACCAAGAATCAATTCATTTATTCTGAGAGGTCATGGGATGACCCTACGAATAAAAGATATAATAGATTAAAAGAGTCAATATTCGCCCGCGAAAGATTATTGGAATTATTGCTAAGTTTTGGGCCGATTTCCTCAATCAATTTTCTTTTTTGCATTATACTTTAATAAAAAACACAAAAAAAATATTTTATTTCAATAGAAATCAACTTCGAATTTTCTATACATAGACAAGCAGGGTATAACAATTTCTACGTGAGAGATTCGATCTCAAAAAATCCCCAGATTTCCTAATCATTAGCCCCGCAGAGCTTTGGTTCACATTTTGCTATTCCTAAGCTAGATTGACGAGCCAACTATTCAAGCCGTCTCTCTTCTTATGAGCTCGGCGAAAGCTAAATGATATGGGCAGACTCTGGTATCAAGAATTTTTGGTAATTTTTTTTTTTTCTCGTTTCATTCGCGAGGAGCTGGATGAGAAGAAACTCTCATGTCCGGTTCTGCAGTAGAGATGGCATTGAGAAAGAACCATCAACTATAACCCCAAAAGAACCAGATTCCGTAAACAACATAGAGGAAGAATGAAGGGAATAGCTTCTCGAGGCAATCGTATTTGTTTCGGTAGATACGCTCTTCAGGCACTTGAGCCTGCTTGGATTACATCTAGACAAATAGAAGCGGGCCGAAAATCAATGACACGATATGCGCGTCGTGGTGGAAAAATATGGATACGTATATTTCCCGACAAACCTGTTACAGTAAGACCCACCGAAACACGCATGGGTTCGGGGAAAGGCTCTCCCGAATTTTGGGTATCTGTTGTTAAACCAGGTCAAATACTTTATGAAATGGGCGGAATATCAGAAATGGTAGCCAGAGAAGCGATTACAATAGCTGCGTCCAAAATGCCTATACAAACACAATTCATTATTGCGGGATCGGAATGTGTAACCAAAATAAAGGGACCTTCGTGATGAAAAAACAACTTAGGTTTTTTACTTTTTTTATGAACAAAAAATATTTCTTCCTTTTTTTTCATGCAAAGGGCAAAGAAAAAAAATGATTCAAACTCAAACCCATTTAAATGTAGCAGACAACAGCGGGGCTAGAGAATTAATGTGTATTCGAATCATAGGAGCTAGTAATCGACGATATGCTCATATCGGTGACGTTGTTGTTGCTGTAATCAAAGAAGCAGTTCCCCACACGTCTCTACAAAGATCAGAAGTGATCAGAGCTGTAATTGTCCGTACATGTAAAGAACTCAAACGTGACAACGGTATGATAATAAAATATGATGACAATGCGGCAGTTGTCATTGACAAAGAAGGAAATCCAAAAGGAACTCGAGTTTTTGGTGCGATCGCTCGGGAATTGAGACAGTTGAATTTTACGAAAATAGTTTCATTAGCTCCTGAAGTATTATAAATACTTACTATTACTACTAGATGAGACTATGATTTAGTAGGGTATCTGAAAAAGATTCAACGAAAATGACTTGACTTTGTAGAATTGATTAGTAGATTGTGTCTCACGCATATACCTTAAAAAAAAAAAAAGAAAGTAGAACATGTTGATTAGATGAAAATTCGGAGGCACTAATAATTTGAGTCATGGGCAAGGATACTATTGCAGACCTAATAACGGCTATACGGAATGCTGACATGGATAAAAAGAGAACGGTTCGAGTTGCATCTACGAAAATTACCGAAACCATTGTGAAAATACTTCTACAAGAAGGCTTTATTGAAAATGTAAGAACACATCGAGAAAGTCATAAAAATTTCTTGGTTTCAACGCTGCGACATAGAAGAAATAGGAAAGGCCCATATAGAACTATTTTAAAACGTATTAGTCGACCCGGCCTACGAATCTATTCCCACTATCACAAAATTCCTAGGATTTTAGGAGGGATGGGGATTGTAATTCTTTCCACTTCTCGAGGTATAATGACAGACCGAGAGACTCGATTAGAAAGAATAGGGGGAGAAATTTTGTGTTATATATGGTAATCTTTCTGGTATCCGCGGATAAGGAACTCCCTAACTTAAAACTTCAGTTTTTTTTTTGAAAAAAGGGATAGGTATATAGAATGAAAGAAAAAAAAAATCGACTTACCAAGGTTTAATCACTGAATCACTTGAAAATGGTATATTTCGAATTCATTGTAGATAATGAAGATCTGATCCTGGGTTATCTTTCAGGAAGGATACGAGGTACTTTTATACGAACACTACCGGGGGATAGGATCAAAATTAACA